CAGAATCCCCCTGTTGAATGGCCTGTTCTCCCCGGTCGGAATAGGTGGGTTAATTCCTTCCCTTAGAACCGTACTTGAGAGTTTCCTAGCTCATACGGCTCGGCAGTCAACTCTTTTTTTATTCCATTTGAATCTACCATATCTAACTGAATAAGATTTCTCGTAGATCTATCCCATTTTTCGGGTTAATGAAAAGAAGTTAATAAAATGAGTTTCAAACTTAAATCTTAAGTTTGGATTAAAAATCCGGTTTATTTTAGTTTTATCTTTTCTCCCACCTTCAGAAAAATAAAACATAGACATTTTGCCTATCATTAGAATTTTCTGAAAGGTAACTATCTCAGTTTCATATCATATAGAAATTTATATAGAATTTTTGAAAAAGACTTTCGAAAGGAAAGACTTACTATCTTTGGGATCTGATCCTACACCGCTGCTCAATATCTTAGTGGATCGACTCTATTACATAAGTGGATTCCTAACATTTGTCTCACATCATGACATAAGTAAGCAGTTATTTTTGTATCGGCGCAAAACCTTACTAATTGATCTTTACGGTGCTTACTCTATCAATTAGATCCTTTACCCATAGAATAAAACAGCTAGGCATATCTATTTCTTCATATTTCAACTTCTATGAAGTTTCTTTATTTTCTACAGCTGATAAAAATCGTTGTTTTAGACAATGCATATGTAGAAAGCCCTTTTTCTAGTATTTACTAGTGAATTTGATCTTTATTTACTTTTTATTTCTATAGTGGAGATAGTCGCACGTAATGACAGATCACGGCCATATTATTAAAAGCTTGTGGTAAGAATGGGTTTCGTTCGAGCGCTCGAAAATAATATTCCAAAGCTTTCGTGTGTTCTCCGTTACTTGTGTGGATAAGTCCTATGTTATAGAGTATATAACTTCGGTCATAGGGATCAATTTCTAGTCGCATAGCTTCATAATAATTCTGTAAAGCTTCCGCATAATTCCCTTCGGATTGAGCTGACATCCGTTACGGTCGTCATTCAATTCACAGAATCTCCGTTACAGAACCGTACATGAGATTTTCATCTCATACGGCTCCTCCCTTATGTGCATAATGATAAAGAAGATGAAAATCTTCTCATTATGAACTAAGTAGGGCTAGTGTTTTTACAAGAAATCTCTAGCCAACCTTCCTGCAAGAGATCTTTTCTTAACATCAAACGTATTGTTACTAGAGAGAAAAGATAACTCCAACAATTTCTTTGTTCTCAACGCTTCCCAATGTCCAGGAATTAGTCACTTCAACAGCCTTCGATGGTTATACGGGTATCCAAAATACAAACGAGATGGATGTTTGTTGTCCCAACCATTCTTTTAGTCCCAAGCTTGCTAAAGAAGGGGATAATTTATAATATAACAAAGTTTTCGTGTTGTTAATTTCTAGGTGTAGTGCTTCTTCCCCTCTGCTACCTATTGGTTAGGATTGACCCGTAATACCGAACCTATAGGTATAACCTTTCGCTCAATACTAGAATCGAGAATTGAAACATAGCATCTGAGGCTGCATTAATCGAGGATACACGACAGAAGGAATTGTTCTATTTCCAAACTTTACCTTCTACAAGCGTAGATTTTTTTCTTTTTTTCCCGATCACGAATCATGTGTATTTCTCGTAAAACCGAGAGTTAAAAAAAAAGTCAAATCGCACCATCTCTGTAATAAGTAAATGCCTCTTTTTCTCCTGAAGTTGTCGGAATTATTCGTAATAAGATATTGGCTACAATCGAAAAGGTTTTATCAATAAAATTTCCATTTATCCGCGATCTAGACATAGGTAGCAATCCATTCTATCATTGTTCTCATTACTTCTCGGGGGAAAATGATCCCACAAGGAAAAGAATTTTACAGTACGAAATAACATAAAAACAGATTCATTATCATTAAAAAATATGGCCCAAATCATTAAAAAATATGGCCCAATATTAAAACAATATTCAAATTGTTCTTTTTTACATTACAGGAACAGGAATTAATTGATAAGAATTAAGAAATAAATATTGGGAACCGCATTGGATTCCATCTTACTGGAATAGTCTATCAACGAAAGAAACTATTCTTATTTGATTGAAGTTACAGCTTAGAAAAACCTAAGTTGATTGAATTATGATACAAAGAAGAAAAAGGATCGAATCGAGTAATCATTGTATGATGAAAATGGGCCCATTTTTTTGTGTACTTAGCGGATATCACTAGACAATCAACTATAAAAAAATTGTTTATCAATTTGTATTTTTAATAGATAAGATAGATGGGATAAGGATTTTTGTTGATAACAGGCCTAAAAAGCAATTTGAGAATTCTTCTGGTATGGAATCGTAGTCTAAATAGAATCATGATCTAAAGATATCCATTAACCATAGTCTATAAAATATAGAGCCCTAGCTCAGTAGAATTTCTAATTTATTGATTTAATGCGGTCGGTATAGTATAAATAGATTAAATAGATAATCAGAAAAAGAAGATAACATTGTTTTTGCAAACATGAATAGAATTTTTTTAACAGTTTTTATAAGAAAACAATTTTCTATTTTTATCGCTTTCTATTTAGAATTGATTGGTTGTACCTACCCAATAATCTAATTCTAATATGAATAATTCATTATTCACTCGATTTTCGGTTTTTAGGTCATAATCATTATGTAGGAGAGATGGCCGAGTGGTTGAAGGCGTAGCACTGGAACTGCTATGTAGGCTTTTGCTTACCGAGGGTTCGAATCCCTCTCTTTCCTTACCTTCACCTAATTTACCGATCTTACTAACCACAATAGATCAATAGATATAGATAGATAAAATAACAATAACAATATATGACTATTCCAACAGTTAGACCTTTCTTTGATATGGATTCTCTATTCCTAATGGCTGTGGTACGGAAAATACTGTTAAAGAAACGAGTAGACAAGGAATGAAAATATCCCTCTCGGTCTATGAACCTAAATGGAAGAAAAATCCGGAGCAAACCCTTATTTTATCTTAACCTTAGGTTAATTTACTTCGCCGAAAGGGAGGAAATTTGGTTATATTAGTCTTTATTTTCTTTTTGTTAGGTTTAAGTCTGACGAGAATAATATTCTACAACCAGCAATTCATTTATTTTCAAACCGACCCATTTACTATCTATTATTTGATTGACTAATCCTTTATATTGGAATGGTTGAAGAGTCAAATGGTTTGGCAATTCCTCCTGAGGGGATGAATCGAGAGAATTTTGAATTAGAGCTCTAGATTTTTGTTCATCTCTCGCCGCAATAGTATCTCGGGGTTTGCAGCGATAACTTGGTATATCTACTATACGACCGTTGACTAAAATATGTCTATGGTTAACTAATTGGCGAGCTCCCGGAATAGTCGGGGCCATACCCAACCGAAAAAGGATGTTATCCAGACGCATTTCAAGTAATTGTAGTAAAACCTGACCTGTTGACCCCTTTGCCTTTCCGGCGAGACGAACGTATTTAAGTAATTGTCGTTCTGTAAGACCATAATGAAAACGCAATTTTTGTTTTTCTTCTAGGCGAATACGATATTGGGATTTTTTCCCAGAACGCGATTGGTTTCTAAGATCACTTCCAGCTCGGGGCCTTTTATTAGTTAGCCCTGGTAAAGCCCCCAGACGACGTATTTTTTTGAAACGAGGACCTCGGTAACGCGACATAAAGACTCCTTAGTTATAATTAATTATTAATTAATTCTTATTCTTATTGATGAAATTTCATTCTATAGAATAAATCTAAACTAAAAATGAACTAAATTCTAAATAAAGCAAAATTTACTGAAGTATTATTCTATTATTAATATTAATTAAAGAATAATGAGATGAGTTGAATAAATATCCAGTTTCCGGTTTTCTATATATAGAAAAGGAAAAGGATTCTGTTCGTGAGATAGTTGGAAATTCCTATCCTATCCTATAATCAATGGCTTTTGCGAAAAGAAGAATACATTTTTTTTTCACTTTGATTTCAAAGATGCATTATCAATCATGTAAAAAAGAAAATAAATAGAGAAAAGCCGACTATCGGAATCGAACCGATGACCATCGCATTACAAATGCGATGCTCTAACCTCTGAGCTAAGCAGGCTCACCTAACATAAATTCGACATGCAGAGGAATTCAATAAACTCTTAGAATCTTTGCTATTAACTATTTTCATTCTTGGCTATTCATATTCGCTATTTATAACATAATTCATATTAAATATGAAATTCATTATTATTATTATTATTATATTATTATTTTAATTATTAATATTAATTAATATTAAATTTAAATCTAATAATTAATATTAAATTTAATTTAATTAAAACTAGTACAAAATTTAAATTAATTAATATATATATTAAAATAAATTAAAATAAATTAAACATAAACAATAGAATAATTCTAATTCTATTCTAATTTCAAATAATAATAACTGTTAAATATTATAGAACATAAGATTAATCTAGCGATATATAATTTCAATTTTTTTATTATTTTAATTTTTTTATATTTATTTTATTAATTTATTTATATTTATTTTATTATATTTTATAAAATAATATAAATAAATTATCGACCGTTCAAGTATTTTCAATTTCATGGGTAAATGGGTGGAAGAGAGACAGATCTATAGGGTATGTATCCACCTATATTGAATTGCGGATACAGAAATGATAAAATCTGGACCGAATACGAGCCTCCTATAGAAGATGAAAGAAGATACACAAGAAATCACAAAGAGGAGAAAACACTTTTTCGAGACAGGCATCTATCTAATGAATTGAACGGTTCCGGTATAAATGAAAGAAAAAAGGGACGGGATCACAATGAGATTTTCATCTCAAAAGGGGGATATGGCGAAATCGGTAGACGCTACGGACTTAATTGGATTGAGCCTTGGTATGGAAACTTACTAAGTGATAACTTTCAAATTCAGAGAAACCCTGGAATTAATAAAAATGGGCAATCCTGAGCCAAAT